TGTGATTTTTAAAAGCGTTCACTGTATAATGCAATGAAAGAAAAAAAAAATGAAGTGAATTATAATCAGATACATCTAAAGTTTTTTCGAACCATTTGAATCACTACTTGATTCAAATGGTTCGAAAAAACTTGCACAAACCTTCTTTAATATAATATACGGGACGATGTTCCTATGTATTCTTCAGGCCCTTTCTTCAATTAGTTGTTAATGTGAATGAACCATAACTATGTAGTCCTATTCCTAATAGATTGACCCCAAAATAGCATATCCAAATTATAAGAAATCCTATAGAAGCCACAATTGCCGAATCCACACCCTGAAAGCTCTGATTTGTTCTACTATGTAAATAAATCGCGAATATGGTCCAAGTAATAAATGCCCAAGTTTCCTTGGGGTCCCAATTCCAATAAGACCCCCATGCCTCATTAGCCCATACTGCTCCCGAAAGAATACCTATGGTTAAAAAAGTAAACCCTAAACTAATGACACGATAACTCCACTGATCTAATTGTTGGGTTAATTGATACCTGTGATAATTTATAAATGAAAGAAAAGAAGTGTTTTGTAAAACACTTCTTTTTTCATTCACAAAGGAAAATGACCCAATTAAGAAATGATTGCTTTTGCGAGGAATATCTAGGTTTTTTCGAAATGTAATGACTAAAAGAGCTACGGATAATAACGATCCACATAAAAGAGCTGCATAACTCAATAACATCATACTTACGTGCATCATTAACCACTGGGATTGTAGAGCAGGGACTAATATTGCAGATTGATGCATTTCGGTTGAAAGACCCGAAGTGGCAAAGCCTTGGGTAAAAATAGCACTTGGCGCGGTTATTGCGCTTAAATAACTTTTCTGATTCCGTCTTTTAGGAAACATATGAATAATGGAGAAACTCCATGAAAGAAACATTAAAGATTCATATAAATCGCTTAACGGCAAATGTCTCGAATAAATCCAACGAGTAACTAATAATCCAGTTATACAGAAAAAGGTAGCCATCATGGCTTTTTCTGACAAATCAAATAGTACTACGGTTTCATGGACTAATAAGGTCATCAAATGAATCGTAATAACAATTGAAATGATAGAAAAAGAGATGTGAGTTAATATATGTTCTAAAGTGGCAAATATCATAATTTTTTTTAGGGGGGTATCCCCAATTACGGAATGGAAATCCGGAATTGAATTCATTATAGGATCTATTGTGCCTTTTTTAGAAGATGCCGCCACTCGGACTCGAACCGAGATGCTCTAGCACTGCTTCCTAAGAGCAGCGTGTCTACCAATTTCACCATGGCGGCTTCATCGAAATAATCATAGTCCATATGATGTTCAATCGTCGAGATTGAGGGATTTAATGCAATCTATTTTAGGAAATGTTAGAATCGATGAATAAAGACCCGTTCAAATAAATATTTAAACGCTCAATAATCCTTAGTCTCATGGCAGGGGGTCATTTTAAACAGCGGGCTTTTCCGTATTATAAGTTCTTCTGGAATAGTTGGAACTAGACGGTTATGCCCTGAGTCCGGGTATAGAACTAAGAATTTTTTTTTCTCCTTTTTTGACGATTCATTTCTCATTTATCTGATTTGATAGATCCGAAATGAAAAAGATTCATTTTTCAATGAACAAAATAAAACAATATTTTTTATATATCACAACTTCATCACTACATCCAAAAGATTTCTATAAAAATTTGGATAGTTTGGTATCAAAGATGTATTAATGATTGGGATCTTCATTGTATACATAACATAATTTGTGTGAGGATTTACCAAACCCATTAGGTATTGGACCGGGCATATCGTATAACAAAAGAGTTTCAATCTTTATCGGAATTCTACTGTATGTACTTTAACTTAGAAAACTTAGAAAATAAAATTTAAACTGATAAGATCTTTTTATATATAGAATTGAAATCTAATATTAATAGATAAAATAATTTAGATATTAGATCTAGATATATCGATTGATCGATCCTCCAGCTCAAACATGGGATAGGATCTATTGGGGTTGGATTACGTAAGATTGACTCATTCTTTAGTACATAAATATCGATCTAAATGGGATCCTGGCAGTTTTATTATTTTGTTTTTTTTTTTTTTTTATCTGTTCGAAACAAGAGGGAGTCCTTGTAGACATGTAGTGATTCAGAGAGCTACAAATCAAAGTTTTAAAATGTATATTTTAATCAATTAGTTTCAATAATCCATTGACTTTGACTATGAATCTTATCCCCGCCTTACTTTGGAACAAAAAGGGGGGCTCTAACCTCGTTCATACTTGTTTCAGATTTTCCAAAAATCTTAATGATGTATAACTATTGGAGATACATAATCCAATAAGCCAATCCCTTCCTAAGAAAAAAAAAAATAAGAGTTTTGTTATTGTGAAAAATGAATCGATGGGGAAAGTTACAACCCCCATCTCGCGAATTATAAAAACCAATCAATGAAAGGTGAAACCTTGTATTTTGTGTCTAACTACTTCTTTCTTTTTTTTTTCAAACAAAAAAAGAAATCATTTTTAGAACCTAGTATACAGAATAATTCGTATTCTACATACCACAACAGCTAGTTCTATCTCATATTGATGAGTTCAAAACATTAGTTAATGTGAATTCTTCATCTTATAAATTTAATCATCCAATTCATCGAGTCATGCTGATTCAGATTCAGATCATTCCAAGGCTTTATTACTTGTTTGTCGCACAAAAAAACTTTTGGAATGCCCGGTAGAAATAGATTTAGCTAAAGATAAAGCTTTTGCCGCGGCCTGATATCCCCTTCTTTTCCAAATATTTCTACGAATATGCTTTTTTGACAGAGAAGTACGTTTCTTTGGAACCGCCATTTCAAAATAAAAGGGTCACTCATTTTTATAGTTGGACGTGAAAGACATTTATTGTTCAATTCAAAATAGATTGTTCTTTCTATTAACTATTCATTATCTATCTTTATTCCATAGCCGATACTTATGCTTACTTCACTTCATAACATAGAAAAGTATGGATACAGATAGATGAGCATCGCATATGGTATCATTAAGGATAAAAAAAGAAATGAAATAGAAGAAAAAAGAAAAAACGATGTGATTTTCAAGGGAATTTTTTTTTTTTCACATTTCCATTACATCCAATGTTCGAAGAAAGAATAATTTGTACTGATTGGGGGCTTCATATCTTTATTCAATCTATGTCTACGGGCGGGATCTACTACCGTTGAATCGGATGCCATTGATAAGAATCAAAAAGGTTCCAATTCATATCTCAGTCTATTTATATAATATATATATATATTATAAATGTTACATTTATAAAATCGAAAAGCTTAAGAACCCTTTCCTAATTTAGGAAACCAACAATGAATGTAACCTTTTTCTATTAATTGATCAAGCTCGGAGATAGAGTCCACATAATGAAAATGGAAATTAAATCAAAGTAGTTAATCCGTTAAACAATACATTACTTGATAAAATAAAGGGAATTTGAGTCATTTCTCATTTTAGTTCTATGCGAAGTGACAAGTATTCTAGGATTTTTCATAAACACATAAACATAAGTTTGTTTTATTGGACTCGAAGCCAATCAATTCAAGAATTAGTTAATGACTCCGAAGAAACTAAATAAAAACTAGGTTTATTGGATCGAGTTATTGGCAGATCCTATGATACATATCAGAATAAAGTACTTGAATTTTTGGTATCATTCTTTTTCCTTACTATATTGATATAAATATGGATAGAAATCACCGTATCGTATGTATATAGTAGAATAATGGAAAATCTCATATTTTTTATCTTAATAAATATCTTCGTTAATAACTAGGTAGTAGCTTTTAACTAGTAACTTGGTTATTTGAAGAATTGTAACTTTTTCAGTTGAATTTTTTTTTTTTTTTTTATTTATTTTATTATTGCTCCTTCCGGAAGAAATAAGGGCTGGTGAATGGGAAACAATTAATAAGAATAAAAAAAGAAAGCTTGATTTTCTTATGGAACATACATATCAATATGCATGGATCATACCTTTCGCTCTACTTCCAGTTACTATGTCAATAGGGTTGGGACTTCTGCTTGTTCCGACCGCAACAAAAAATCTGCGTCGTATGTGGACTTTTCCTAGTGTTTCATTGCTAAGTATAGTTATGGTTTTTTCGTCCGATCTGTCTATTCAACAGATAAATGGCAGTTCTATCTATCAACATCTATGGTCTTGGACCATCAATACTGATTTTTCCTTAGAGTTCGGCTACTTGATCGATCCACTTACTTCTATTATGTCAATACTAATCACTACGGTTGGAATCATGGTTCTTATTTATAGTGACAATTATATGTCTCATGATCAAGGATATTTGAGATTTTTTGCTTATATGAGTTTTTTCAATACTTCCATGTTGGGATTAGTTACTAGTTCCAATTTGATACAAATTCATCTTTTTTGGGAACTAGTGGGAATGTGTTCGTATTTATTAATAGGTTTTTGGTTCACACGACCGGCTGCCGCAAATGCTTGTCAAAAAGCGTTTGTAACTAATCGTGTAGGGGATTTTGGGTTATTGTTAGGAATCTTAGGTTTTTATTGGATAACAGGGAGTTTCGAATTTCGAGATTTGTTCGAAATCTTCAATAACCTGATCCGTAATAATGGGGTCAACTCTTTATTTGCTACTCTGTGTGCCTCCCTATTATTCGTCGGTGCAGTTGCTAAATCCGCACAATTTCCCCTTCATGTATGGTTACCTGATGCCATGGAGGGGCCTACTCCTATTTCGGCTCTTATCCATGCTGCTACTATGGTAGCAGCAGGCATTTTTCTTGTCGCTCGATTTCTTCCGCTTTTCACAGTCATACCTTACATAATGAATCTCATTTCTTTGATAGGTGTAATAACGGTACTATTAGGAGCTACTTTAGCTCTTGCTCAAAGAGACATTAAGAGAAGTTTAGCCTATTCTACAATGTCTCAATTGGGTTATATTAT